AAAGGATAAACCTTGTAATTAAATTAAAAATTTAATGCTTATAACTCAGCCATAAAAAACTTTTTAAAATAGCAAAACTAAAAAAGCTCCCACTAACCAAGCACTTAAAAAAAATAATCAATTTCAGCGCCCTGTAAATCCTAATTTTTTTTCCTTTAAATAAAAAATATAACTGAACTTCAAGTAGAAGTTTAGCCTAAGAACTGCCCTAATAATTAAAATTACTAAGAAAAGCAAAGAGGCATTTACTGTTAAAAATCTCAATAAAATGTTTACTTTTCCAAAAAACAACAAGAATGGGGGAAGGCCCCTTAATGCTAAAATTAACAATGCTGTTACTTTTCTAAAGGATTCTTCTAAATATCATAATATTAAAAATAGGCTAATTAAGTAAATAAAAAAATAAGACCACATCCCTCCTCTCCAAGCTCCTACTATAAATCACCCAGAATGAGAAATAGAAGAAGCCCCTAAAACTGCTCGAATTCTTCTAACATTATTACCAATAATTGCCCCAATTAATGCACTAAAGACCGCAAATCATAGTACTCTAAAATTTCTAATGTTAAAAACCTGAAAAAATTTTATTAATAACCTTAAAGGTACAATTTTTATAGGACCTAGTAACAATATTATTAAATTATAACCGCTAGTCTTTAAAACTGGGATCACTCAAAAATGTAAAGGAAAAATACCTAATTTTAAAGTTAAACCAATTAAAAAAAAACCAAGAATTATTATCCTATTTCTATTAAATATAAAAATGTTAATACCACTAATTAAAACAATTAAACTAGCTAAAGCTTGAACTAAAAAATATTTAAAAGCTCTTTCTGTTATAATATTTCTTTTATCGTTGCTTATTAAAGGTAATAATCCAATTAAAGATAGTTCTATTCCCCCTCAAACTAAAAATCATCTTGATCTTGATAATCTAACAACAGGACCTAAAAATACCAAACTTAAAAATATTCACCTAAAAACTGTCATTATAGCAACGAATAATTAGAATATTCATATATATCAACATCAATGATACCCGCTCTCCCGGCGGTTGCTTTGAGAAACTTTCTAATAAAAAAAATTAGAATATTATATATTAATATATGATTAAAACTCCTTTTCATTTAGTAGAATTTAGACCATGGCCAATTTTAGGATCAACTCTCTTAACTTGTATGCCTTTAGGCTTAGTATATTACTTACGATTACACTCGATTAATTTAATAATTTTTGGAATTATTGCAACTGCACTGGTTGCATATTTATGATGACGAGATATTGTTCGAGAAAGAACATATCAAGGTTTTCATACATCTTATGTAATTAGTGGATTAAAATTAGGAGTTTTCTTATTTATTGTATCAGAAGTTTGCTTTTTTTTTGCTTTCTTTTGAGCTTATTTTCATAGAAGACTAGCACCTGCTGTAGAAATTGGATCTAGATGACCACCTTACGGTGTAAGAACTCTTGCAACTTTTCAAGTTCCCCTCTTAAATACTAGAGTTCTTTTATTATCAGGAGTAAGGGTAACATGAGCTCATCATGCTATTGAAGAAAGAAAATATTTATCCGCAATTTATAGCTTAATTTTTACTTGTATTTTAGGGTTTTATTTCTTATTTCTCCAATTTGGAGAATATGAAGAAACATCATTTTCTATCGCTGATAGAGTTTATGGAAGAACTTTTTTTATTGCAACAGGTTTTCACGGACTCCATGTTGCTGTTGGAGCAACATTTTTAATAGTATGTCTTATACGAATATACTTATATCATTTTAATTCAAACCACCATGTAGGCTTTTTAGCTGCAGCTTGATATTGACATTTTGTTGACGTGGTTTGATTATTCTTATACGTAAGAATTTACTGGTGAGGTTCTTTCCAAAAGTAATTTAAATAAAATATTGATCTTGTAAATCAACAATGAATTTTTCCTTTGGAACCATTTAACAGATTTCTGTTGAAAATAAATTTAATTTTAATAATATAATAAAAGTTAAAAGATGAAGAAATAGCCCTAAATAATCTGCTGAATAATAAGCCCTTCCAGAATTAATTAAAGGATTAGCTATCCCGTGATTAATCTGAGTATATAAAAATATATTATAAGTAGCTCTAAAAAATATTACAAGACCTATAATGATAACTAACATTACTGAGTAAATATATAAAGATGGAAGAAGTATTAACTCTCCTACTAAATTATAAGATGGCGGGACAGCTATATTAATTCTACAAAAAAGAAACCATAAAAAAGATATTTTTGGATATATACCTAGTAATCCTCCCGCTGTTAAAAACCTCCGACTAAGTAATTTTTTATATCTTATATTTACTAAAACAAACAAAGCTGATGAAGTAAAACCATGGGCAATTATGGTAACTTTGGCACAATATTCCCCTCATACAGAGTTTAAAAAAATTCCACTAATAACTAAACTTATATGAGCTACTGAAGAGTAAGCAACTATTGCTTTTATATCTGTCTGTTGAAGGCACATTAAAGCTGCAAATAATCCTCCTCATATTCTTAAAAACCTAATCCTTACTCTTATTAAATTAAGAGAGCTAAAATTAAAACATTGGTTTGTTAAATAAAGACCATATCCTCCTAATTTTAATAAAACTCCAGCTAAAATTATAGAACCTCTTAAAGGAGCTTCTACATGTGCTTTTGGAAGTCACAAATGAGCTCTAAAAATAGGTAATTTAACTAAAAAAGCTATCACAAAAATTATTAATATAAAAGTACTTATTTCTAATCCTAATAACTTAAAATTATAGATTCTTAAATCTCTCCTCTTATTAAAAAAATATAGAATTAATATTAGTAAGGGTAAAGACGCAAATACTGTGTAAAGTATTATATAAGTTCCCGCTTGTAGTCGCTCTGGCTGGTACCCTCATACTATAATTAAAATTAATGTCGGAATTAAAGAAGATTCGAAAAAAAAATAAAACCCTAATAAATCTTTTCAACTAAAAGCTAAAACTAGAAACAAGTTTAATGATATTACTACTTTCCTAAACCTATTAATTTTTAATCAAAAAGAATTTGTTAATGACAAAAAAATAATAACTACCCTTAAAAAAATTAAAAACCTATTAAATGATTCAATTATAAATACTCTTCTTTCTAAATTTAATCTAAAATTTATATGTATATTAACAAATCTAATTAAAACTATTATAAAGCATCTTAATAAAACTATATCTCACCTAAACATAAAAATTCTTGCTAAACTTAAAAAAACTAAAGTAGAAATCAAAAAGAAGCGGATCCAAAAACCCAAATCAAAGTTAGCAGCCTCAATTATATCTTCTTAGCATGAATTTTTATATAATAAAGGATTTTGAAAATCTTTGTAGATATATTTTATATCATTTAGTGAGCTCACTAAATTGCTATACTACTCAATTTTTCCAGGAGTTCTTAGTGTAGCATTAATTATACTTTTTTTTATTACTTACTGAAGCCCTATCTTTTCAGAAGATAGAGAAAAAAGATCGCCTTTTGAGTGTGGTTTTGATCCAATAAGAAATATGCGTAAGCCTTTTTCACTCCGTTTTTTTATATTAGTAATTTTATTTTTAGTTTTTGACGTTGAAGTAGTTTTGCTCTTCCCTCTCTTAATGTTAATAAATGCAATATCATCAACTTTTTTAACTTTGACACTCTTAATTTTTCTTTTAGCCCTTTTACTAGGTTTAATTTATGAGTGAGCCATAGGAGCTTTAGAATGAAGTGTTAATTAAATTATCTAAAAATAAGCTAATTTTTAAGCTGTTGGGCTCATAACTCAAAAATAGAGTAATCTTTTTTAGATTTACCTAACTTGATAAAGAAATTTAGTTTAATGTTTATATAATTATGGAAATTTTGTAAGAACCAGTTATAAATTTTAATAAATAACAGAAATGTTAACTTAGTAAATTATTTCTTTTTTGGTTTAATAGGTGCCAGCAACCGCGGTCAGACCTATAAAAAAACTAATTACAATAAATCAAATAGAATTTTTATAGACAAAACTTTGAATAATAGTGAAATATATTCTTTTTTATTTTTGCTTCTATATTTTTATTTTAAAGCTAGAAAGAAAACTAGGATTAGATACCCTATTATTCTAGATATTCAACCTTATTTGATGAGTAGTACTATATTTAATATATAAACTCAAGAGTTATGGCGGCTAATAAAAATAATCAGGGGAACTTACCTAATAATTGATAACCACCAAGTAAAACAATAAAACTTTAAAGTTTGTATGCCGTCGTCTAAAAATTTGTTTAGAAAATTTTTTTAAGAGTAATCAATAAGACAGATCAAGGTGCAACTTATAGTTTTAATTAAGGCGAGTTACAATATTATTTTAATACAGATAAATTTAAGTACTAAATTTTGAAGATGGACTTGAAAGTAAGATTTAAATAAAAAATAAAATCTAAATATTTTTTTAGTAGTGCACAAATCGCCCGTCATTCTCGTTTAAAAATGAGACAAGTCGTAACAAAGTAGAAGTAATGGAAATTGCTTCTTTGCATTTACTGCAAAAACAAATTCATGTTACTATAGTATAAAACTTAATACAGTATTTTTTCGTAATACAAATATGAAAATTTCATTAATAACCCAAGAATGAAACGTTTCGTTTTTAAGTTTCGGCCTTAAAATTTTAAGAGGTATATCTTACATTCTTATCAAATGATAACAGACTTATTTTCATCTATAGACGGTAATCACTCTATTGTAATTTGAGCAATACCTTTAGTTATAACTGTTATTTTTATTTCAAATTCAATCTTTTTAACAACGAGAATATCTCCAATTACAGCAACTATTACAAACTTATGGGAGTCTTCAGATACTTATTTTACTCGAAAGTCATTATTAACTTCTCTAATATTATTTATTATTTTAAGAAATTTTTTGGGTTTAGTGCCTCTAGTGTTTAGATCTACAACCAGATTATGAGTAAATAGAAGCCTTGCTTTAATTTGCTGAGGAACTATTTTAGTTTCAGGATGAGTTTTTTCGCCACAAAAATCTGCAGCACATTTAGCCCCTTCAGGGGCTCCTGGGATACTAATACCATTTTTAATTTTAATTGAGACTATTAGTATTTTAATTCGTCCTATTACTTTAACAGTTCGATTAGTTGCAAATATTAGTGCTGGGCACATTATTTTAGCCCTCTTAGCTAATGTTTTAAGATCTTCTTTAAGAATTTTTTCATGATCAACTTGTGTTTCAATTATAATCTTTTACTATTTATTTGAAATATTTGTATCATTTATTCAAGCATACATTTTTACTCTTCTAATTAGCCTTTATATAGCCGAACACCCATAAAAAAATCTAAACTTAGCTTAAAATTTAAGCATTTAAATGTTAATTAAAAGATACTTTTCCTAGTAGTTTAGATATGCCTCAACTTAGTCCAGGAAGTGGTTTAATAACATTAATTTTAATTTTTTTCTTAATAAGTTTTCTATTTACTTTACTTCCCTTTAAACCTATACCAATAAAAACAATTAAAATAAAATCAAACTTTAGGTATTTATCTACGCTAATTTTTAAATAATTTTATATGGCAGATAAATGCAAAGGTTTTAAGCGCCTTTTATGAGCTATGCTCTTTTTTTTATCGGTGTTAGGCACAAGAGCATTTGAGGCTTTAAGAAAGAAATCTTATAAAAATTTACTTACCTTATTTAAGGCTTTTCGCTTGGAAGGCGAATGTACTATTTATACTAGAAAGTATACGAAGTAATCTATTTAAGAATAAATGACTTTGAAGGTCATCAGTTTATTTAACTTATGTACTACTAAAAAATTAAGGAAGTTTTTCAACTATAAGTTGACTCTCTTATTCCACAAATAAGCAGTTTAAACCTTAAAACTTCAGGGAAAGATCCTAAAATAACTTTACAAATTACCTCTTAAACAAAAGATTCCGAAAAAATTAATAAAATCTTCTAATGAAAGAAACTCAACAACAATTGGTATGTAAGAGTGGTTAGCTCCACAAATTTCAGAACATTGACCATAAAATACTCCTGGTCTAAAAGACTGAATACCTATTATATTTAATCGTCCTGGGACGGCATCTATTTTAATTCCTATTGAAGGAATAGCTCAAGCATGAATAACATCTGTTCTAGTTGTAAGGGTGTTAATTGTTATGTTGTATGGTAAAATAGGACGGTTATCAACTTCAAGTAAGCGAAATTCACCATTTTGAAGAGAATTTTCTTGAATTATATAGGAATCAAATGATCTAATTCCAATTCTTGGGATTTCATATCTTCAATACCATTGATGTCCAGTGGCTTTTAAAATTAATCCATTACTACTCTGCTCGTCTAAGAGATAGAGAAGCCGTAAGCTTGGTAAAGCTAATCAAACTAATAAAAAAGCTGGAATAATAGTTCATAAGATTTCTAAAAGTTGAGCTTCATGGGTCGTACGTGATGAAACTTGATTAACACAGAGTTTTACCCCTAAACATGCTACCAAAACAAAAATTCCAATTAATAAAATTATAGCATGGTCATGAAATAAAATTATTTCTGATTGAATTGGAGACCTAGGATCTATTAAATTTATTGCACCTCAAAAACTCATTAATTCAAAAAATCGAAACTTTATTTTGGCTTCTTCAAAGCCACGCTTTATTTAAGCTACTGAATTAAAGGTAAGAACTTTGTTCATCTATAATTTTGCAAATTATATATTTTTATATAAACTATTACCTTATTTTGTTACAACTTTCATGTGTTTTTTACTTGACAAGCAAATATTTTAAATTAAATTAAACAAAGCTATTTTAAAACTATAAATCTCAACCACCTGGAACTTAATAAAATAGGATAGCTAAAAAAATATAGATAGGTTAATGGTCCAGCTAAAAGAAGGTATGGATTCTCAATAGGGCAAGCCCCAAGTCAAGTTAAAAGTATAAAATTTACTACTAAAACTCAAAATCATACTTGATATAAAAGATTAAATCTTGAAGGGATATTAATTTTTATAGATCCAATACCCAAGAAATATAAGATAAAAATTCTTATAGCTAAAGCAATAACTCCACCTAATTTTGATGGGATTGATCGTAAAATAGCATATGCAAATAAAAAATATCATTCAGGTTGAATATGAGTTGGGGTCAGTATTGGATTGGCATAAATAAAATTTTCTGGATCTGACAAAACGTATGGAGCAAAGCAACAAATTGTAATTAAAGTTAATAAAACCAATACAAATCCTACTATATCCTTTCAAGTAAAATAAGGATGAAAATTAATTTTATTTAAATGGTAATTATGTCCAAGTGGGTTAGTTGAACCTTTATCATGAAGAAAAATTAAATGAATTAAAATAAACACTGTTATAATAAAAGGTAAAATAAAATGAAGAGAAAAAAATCGATTTAACGTTGCTTGACCAACAGAAAATCCACCTCAAACTCATTCTACTAAAGACCCTCCAAAATATGGAACTGCTGAGAGAAGATTTGTAATTACTGTTGCACCTCAAAATGATATCTGACCTCATGGTAAAACATATCCAAGAAATGCTGTAGCCATTCTTAACAAGTAAATTGTAACTCCAACTATTCAAGTTTTTGGTTGTAAAATATATCTTTGATAGTATAATCCCCGACCAATATGTAAATATAAAAAAATAAAAAAGAAAGAAGCCCCATTAGCATGAATTAAACGAAGGGCTCAACCAGCAGGAACGTCTCGTATAATGTGAATTACTGAGTCAAATGATAGTATAATATCTCTTGCATAGTGTATAGAAAGAAATAAACCAGTCAAAAGTTGGACACCTAATAATATTCCTAGGATTGAGCCTCCTCTTCATCAAATACTAATGTTTAATGGGGAAGGTAATCTAAGCATTCTTTCAACTGCACTAATTTTTCGCAAAAAATTGACTTATATTTAAACAAAAATCATTTCCATATGACCGTAAAAAATTTACTAGTAAAGCTAAACCTAAAGCTGCTTCAATAGCCGCAAATGTTAAGAGCATTAAAATTAAACTTTTTGATCCTAATTCAGCTACTCTGAGGACTCTAAAAACAATACAAATTAATATTAACCCTTCTAAAATAATTAAATTAGATATTAACTGATTACGAAAAGCCGAAAAAGCAATAAGAAATAAGCAAAAACACAAAAATAAATATCTTAGTTTAATCACGATTTAAAAAACTTTACTAAAAAGTCTATACATTAATAGTCTAATAGCAAAAGGAAGGTATCTTTTCCAACAGAGTATTATTAATAGATCATAACGAAAACGGGGATAAACTCCTCGGGCAACTAAAAAAAACAAGCTAAAAATAAATCTAAAAATAATAAAGTCCAAAACTCAAAATCTTTTACAAAATCAAACTGTAGTGGCTGTTGCTATAAATAGAATGCAAGTGTATTCAGCCAAAAAGAGTAAAGCAAACAAGCCACTTTCATATTCAATATTAAATCCTGATACTAGCTCAGATTCCCCTTCAGCAAAATCAAATGGGGCCCGGTTTGTTTCTGCTAATGCTCTTACAAGCCAAATAAAAAGTAAAGGAAAACATAAAAAAAATACTCAATAATCTTTTATATTTTGGAATCAGCCTATTGAACAAGAAATAATAGCTGGAAAAATTAATAGTATTACTAATCTAATCTCATAAGAAATTCTTTGAGCTGAAGCTCGAATTCCACCAAAAAAAGCATACAAACTATTTGAGGACCAACCGGCAATTCTTGTAATATAAACATTTAATCCAGTAATACAAAAAAAAATAAGTAAACCAAATAAGTTAAAATGAATTGAAAAAAATCTTGGTCTTAACCCTCACAAAACTAAAGCAATAAAAAATCCTAATAAAGGGGTTAAAAAAAATACTATCCTATTAGATTTATAAAGTCTAATTTTTTCTTTAATAAATAATTTTAAAGCGTCAGCTAAAGGTTGAGCAATTCCCATAATAGAAACTTTATTTGGGCCTTTTCGAATTTGAATATAACCTAAAACCTTACGTTCTAATAAAGTAAAAAAAGCTACAGCGATTAACACACATAAACATACAAGAATTGATTTTATCAAAAATAAATACACCTTCTTACAATTAAGATACCAACTCTAAAACCTGGAATTAATCTTCTTAAGTATCTCCTAACCCCCAAAAATATTTTTTGGATGATAAAACTACTCTTAAAAAGAGAAACCTCAAAATAAATTTTTGGTTCTAGTCACCCATAATCTAAAACTTTCCTTTGTTTTAAAATTCCTTTTAAAAATACAGAACTTTTATTAGATCTTTCCCATAAAAAAAATATTCTAGAAAAAAATATGCTATTTTTAGGTGAAGATCAAATTAGCCCCATTCTTACTCCAAAAACTAAAAGAAAGTTTAGTAGTAGTTGGAACCAAGATGCTACAAATAGGCTTTGTGTTATACTAATATCTAATAATCTGAACATTTTTCCTCTAATGATTGACCCTAAAAATAATAATAATAATGGGAAGTAGCTTGTTAATTTTAAATAAGATTGAACTCTTAATCCCCTAACTTTCCCTCATCTTAAAGCTTTTAAAACACGAGTAACATATCATCTTGTTAAAATTACGCCTACTATTATTAGGAATATACTAAAAGAATTTAAACCTATTATTATCATCTGTTCATAAATGGCATGCTTAGAATAAAAAGCTCTTACAAATGGGGCTCCTACTAAACACAATCTTCTAATATTAAAGATAACAACTAATAAAGGTCTTCGAAATAATAAGGATCCTAACTGACGTAAATCTTGTGTGCCAAAGCTTGATATTAAAATTAGACCAGCTCTTAAAAATAGTAAAGCTTTAAATATTGCATGGGTAAAAAGATGAAGTAATGCCAATAAGGGAATACCTAACCCTAGACAAAATATTATTAAACCTAATTGCCTTAATGTAGAAAAGGCAATAATTTTCTTAATATCATTTTCAAAAATAGCCCTAAATCCTCCTAAAATACAAGTAATAGCCCCAGAAAAAAGCAACAACTGACAAACAGACTCTTCTAAAATCAAGTTTAAACTTAAACGAATAACTAAATAAACCCCTGCTGTAACTAAAGTAGAAGAGTGTACTAAAGCCCTTACAGGAGTTGGGGCAGCCATGGCTGCCGGGAGTCAAGCTCTGAATGGATATTGAGCCCTTTTAGTTAAAGCAGCTAAAACAATTAAAAGAGTAATTAGAAAAGAGTGATCAACCGAAAAAAAATATAAATTTCCTCTTATAATTATAAATGGAATCCTGCAAATAATTAAAACATCCCCAATTCGATTTGTTAATAAAGTTAAATAACCAGCTTTTAATCTAGTGTTTCTTTGATAGTAAATAATTAGAGCAAAGGAGGAAATTCCTAACCCGTCCCATCCAACTAGAAGTAAAAAAACTGATCCTGAGTAAATCAAAATATTTATTGATAGAACAAATATAAAAAGAATTATCCCAAAACGAAACTTAAATTCATCTCCAGATATATACTCTATAGCAAATCAAAAAACAGATGCTGAAATTGTTATTACGACTAATCTGAATCTTATTCTAATTGAATCACCAATAAATATTAAGGTAATTTTAGAGGAACCAACAAATATTAGACTAACCTCATAAAGGAAAGTTTCATATTGTCAAGACCAAAATAAAAATCTTATTCACAAATAAATAAAAAGTATAAAGAATAATAATACCGGAAGTCGACCTATTTTAAACACTAACTAAAATTCTTTTCCCTTTTAAAAGGACAACGTGAACAATGGAAAAAAATGCTAATAATAGTAATAGCCCTAAACTTAAAAATAATCTTAAGCTTAAATCTAATCTGCATTCATTTCCAGAAAACCCTAAAACTATTTTGCCTAAAAATTCAGATGTTGTTAAGTATATTATAAACAGTCTAGAAGTTATTAAAAAAAATAAACCTAATAATTTTCCAGAGGCTTTTAAATAAAAATTTCTTCTTAATATAATAACATATAAAAATAAAACTAAAAGGCCCCCCACATAAACTATAAATAAAATACATCCATATCACCTTCTTATTTGAAATCCAACTCTTACAGATAAAAAAATTCTTAAAAAAATTAATAACCCCCCTAAAGCTACTGGGCTTTGTAAAAAACAAATAAGTCTTACCAAACTTAAGGCTATACAAGTAGTAGTCATTTCAAGATGAATTCATCTTAGTTTGGTAAAAGGATTATCCCACTAACTACTTGCAACGCAGATCTTCTGTTTAAAGTATAATACCAAAAGTGAGTATCCTCATTCTTTAACTCCCAAAGTTAATATTAATTTTATTTAACTTCTTTTAAAAATTTACTACAATGAAGTATATATTGAACCTAAATCAATCGCATTAAAATCTGCCAAGTAAACAAATAGATATCTATAAATATACGGTCCTTTCGTACTAGAATATTAAATATAAAAGATAGAAACTGACCTGGCTTACGCCGGTCTGAACTCAGATCATGTAAGGTACTACAGTTCGAACAGAACTATCTTAGTTTACGGCTAGTAAACTAAGTCCTTAATCCAACATCGAGGTCACAATCTAAAAATTAATTATGCTGTTATCCCTAAGGTAGTTTATTTCTTTTTAAATATTATTGGTTATGTAAAATTACTTTTTGACGGTTCTATCCAGTCTTTGTTGCCCCAACAAAAATGATATATGAAATAAATTCATTTTAATTATAACTCTTAGGGTCTTCTCGTCTAATGAAATAAAATATGAGAATTTTCACTCATTAATTAAATTAAAATAAAATATACTTGAGACAGTTATTTTCCAAATTCCCTTTCATACCCGACTTTAATTAAAAGCCAATTTATTATGCTACCTTAGCACAGTCAAAGTACTGCGGCCGTTAAGAAATTCCACCGGGCAGGTAAAACTTTAAATGAAAAATCTTAAAGCTATGTTTTTGTTAAACAGGTGAAAAATATGTTTGCCGAGTTCCTTAAAATATATTGTTTATTATTACTCATTTAAACATAATTTATTTTCAAAACTAAATCTTAAAAATTTTAATTTAAATAAGAATTTCTACTAGAGATTTATTATACTCTTAAAAATTTTTGAAAATTTTATTTCTCCAAAATTTTAAAAATTAAAAATTTCATTACAATAAATCTTATCACTTATTGTCTGTCTTAATGTACTAAATACATTTAAATTAAATCCAGTTATCAAAAAAATTGTAGGTGTTTCGCCCCTATAAAATAATTTTTGATTGTTTATTCAACAACAATATTTATACCTAAAAATACTTAGTTTATAGATCTTTCTTGTTCGGGAAAATTTATCCAAAAATATTATAATTAAACCATTATGCAAAAGGTAAGGACCTCCTTCAAAAAATTTATAAACCTTTTAAGATTAACTTAATTAAAACTATAGACATTTATATTATTAATACACTAATTAAAAAAATACCATGTTATCGTAATTAACATATACTTAAAATTGTACTATAGTGTAATTTACAATACAGAAATACTTGGGATGACATTGCTATGAAAATCAGGAGGATAGGAATTCTCAGCTCATTCTCGAGAATAAATAGCTGCACCACTAAAAGCAACTGACCGTTGGCTTAAAAAAGCTTCTCAGACAATTAAAACAAAAAATAATACCGCAAAAACTGATATTAAAGAACCAAAAGAAGAAATTTGATTTCATTTAAAATATCTATCTGGGTAATCAGAATATCGACGAGGCATACCCGCTAAACCTAAAAAATGTTGAGGAAAAAAAGTTAAGTTTACTGCTGAAAATATAATAATAAATTGAGCTTTAGCTAATCGTTCGTTTAAAATTAATCCTGTTATCACAGGGAATCAATATACAAATCCAGCAAAAATAGCAAAAACGGCCCCCATTGACAAAACATAGTGAAAGTGTGCCACTACATAATAAGTATCATGCAACACAATATCTAAAGAAGAGTTTGATAAAACAATACCAGTTAATCCTCCTAAAGTAAACAAAAAAATAAACCCTAAAACTCAGTATATTGACGCATCTAATTTTGTATTTATTCCATATAATGTTATTAATCAACTGAAAACTTTAATTCCAGTAGGGACAGCAATAACTATAGTAGCCGCAGTAAAATAAGCCCGAGTGTCAACATCTATACCTACAGTAAATATATGATGAGCCCATACAATAAATCCTAAAATTCCAATAGAAATTATTGCGTAAATTATTCCTAACCTACCAAAAGGTTGTTTAGATGATGCATTTCCTAGGATATGGGAAACAATTCCAAATCCAGGTAAAATTAAAATATATACTTCAGGGTGTCCAAAAAATCAAAAAAGATGTTGATATAAAATTGGATCACCACCTCCAGCTGGATCAAAAAACCTAGTATTAAAATTTCGGTCTGTTAAAAGTATAGTAATTGCCCCTGCTAAAACAGGTAAAGATAAAAGTAAAAGAAATACAGTTACTAAGATTGATCATACAAATAACCTTAATCGTTCTATCGTTATACCAGAAGACCGTATATTAAAAATTGTAGTAATAAAATTAATAGCACCTAAGATTGAAGATATACCAGCTAAATGTAATGAAAAAATAGCTAAATCGACAGATGCACCACTATGGCCCACTATCCTACTTAAAGGGGGATAGACTGTTCATCCTGTTCCAGCACCACCTTCAACTATACTTGAACAAATAAGTAAAATAAATGAAGGAGGTAATAATCAAAATCTTATGTTATTCATTCGTGGAAAACTTATATCTGGCGCACCAATTAATAAGGGCACTATTCAATTTCCAAATCCACCAATTATAACAGGCATGACTATGAAAAAAATTATAACAAAAGCATGGGCAGTAACTACAACATTAAAAAAATGATCATCAAACAGTACACCAGAAGTTCCTAATTCTAATCGAATTAAAAGGGAAAGTCCAGTTCCTACTATCCCACATCAAATACCAAAAATTATATATAAAGTACCAATATCTTTATGATTTGTTGAATACAATCATCGCAA